TAGAAGAGAAAAGTCATACAAAGTTATATACAAATCACTACCCCCTTTTTTGTATTTCCTTAATTTATTTCCTTAATTGAATTTCGGTTGATTAAGACGAAGTTCCTTAAAAACCTCTGCCTTCTTTAAAATATCCTGAACAGTTTCTGTAGGTTGAGCCCCTTTTTCAAGGAAATATAAAATAGCAGGAACATTTAAATAAGTTTGATTCTTTATCGGATCATAAAAACCCACTTTCTGAAGATCTTTTCCTTCTCTTCGGGATCGAACATCAATTGCAACGATTCGATAGACGGCTCATTGGGATAGATGTAGATGAACAACACCCCCCCTAGAAACGTATAGGAAGCTTTCTCCTCGTACGGCTCGAGAAAAATGATTGATTCGAAGTTTTGTCTCTGTATGGAATTCTATCTAAGAAATGACAACTGGATCCATAAAATGATCAAAGCAATTAAAGATCTAAGTCTTTTTTTCTTCGTTCTTCCTTAAAATGAAAAAGAAACCATTCATACTCTCATAACTCAAGTTGGATAACTTTCAAACAGTTCAAAGGAAAATCTTTCGGCACTTTCATTTATTGAGCGGTCTTTCCTCCTTTTTTGTTTGTCTCGTTTAAAATCGGATTCTTCAGTCTGATCCAGTTATTAAGACAATTAAAAAGGTGTTTCCTTGTTCTGGGATCCTTTATCTTTGTTTTATTTTAAATCATTGGGTTTAGACATTACTTCGGTGCTTTTTAATCCTTTCAAAATGGCAGCAACATACCCTTTTTGCGATTTTTATGAAAGAATCCTACAAGATGATGGATTCCCTCGTGAAACACTTTGGATCGAAAAAGTTTGATCAATTCCAATAAATTTTTTCATTTTAAACTTGCTCGAATTGGATTCTTTCGATTTCCATACCTAAGATATATTTACGAAGTTGTTTCAATTTTTTTATTGATTGGCATTAACCCTAGACCCTTGCCCCGAGAAATAAATTAATACTTTCTACTCGAGCTCCATCATGGACTATTTACATTCCAAGACAACAAAAAACGAGGGGTTCTAGTGAAACAGAACCCATGATGTCGAGCTAAGAGCACCTTCATTCCTACAAAAAATGGTGGATGTACAAATCCACAACGGATCGTGTCCTTCAAGTCGCACGTTGCTTTCTACCACATCGTTTCAAACGAAGTTTTACCATAACATTCCTCTAAGAACCGGTATGGAATTGATTCAATTATGGAATCATGAATAGTCATTGGTTGGGCTGATGTATAAACACCATAATCTAAAGTATTTTCTATATCTTCTATATCTATAGTCTATAGATATAGGTGGATAAATATTTTTCTGAAGAAGTCTTAGTAAGACCCCATCGCTAATATTAAATTGTCTAACATTATAATATTAATTAAATTATAATATTAATTAATAAATATATATAATAAATAATTTATTTATATAAATAAAATAAGACGAATAAACGAATTCTTTTTGATTCTGCATCTTCACGTGACTTAATAGGAGAGAAAGATTCAGCTTCTAAGGAATGATTTAAACTATTTCTCTTTCGAAATTTCGAATCAATTTCTAAAGTTCCCCTCTCGACATCATTATTCCAAGAAAATTTGATAGTTAAAAATAACTTTTGATCATCTTAGGAAAAAAGATAAGTCTTTTTTTTTTTCATCTGATTGATAAAATCCAAAGAATGGGGAGGGTTTCGTATCTATCAATTCGATCAAATAGACTGAGCAATTGTCACTGTTTATAGATATTGAAATGAACGCCTTCCCATCACTGATTAACTCCTATCTACCCCATTCTATGGGACTGATGCAGCATAAATCAAAAGAAGGGGATGTCCTAGTCTTTTTTATTTTTACGAAATGCGAGCTGTCTGGGCACAAAGCCAAACAAGCCCAGATTAAGTCCAGTTTTTGCCCCTTTTTTTCTATTTTAGCCTACCTCATTGATTAAGAATTAAGAGACTTAGTGAATTGAATTAGTACCAAAAACCCCCTCTTGGCGAAAAGTCAAGAAATCTACAAAAAAGAAAATTGAATCTAATTAGGCTAATTTAGGGGGTAGAGAATATGAGATAGGGAATATGGATTCTTTCGTATCTCGATTCAGTTTTTGAAAAAAAAAAACGATTCATCGAAGAAAAAAATCAGAAACAACAATCACATTCCAGCTAACATTTCGATTTTAAACAGAACATTGTTAAAAAAGCAATCTATATTGTCAGAGAATATATATGTTCTGGGACGGAAGGATTCGAACCTCCGAATAGCGGGACCAAAACCCGTTGCCTTACCACTTGGCCACGCCCCATTTAGATTTCTATGCGATACTAATAAAGTATATTGCTGGTTTTGTTTGTTTGTCAACTCTAGCCCAAATATCTATAGAATCGATTAGATTGGTATTCGGATTTTTCTATGTTTTTGGTATGTGTAGATATAGAATTCAACTTAATTTATTGATCATTACATATAATTCAA